TGGTTCGTGCTTCAATTTGGATTGAAAATCTATGAATATATCTGTAATTTTTTCGAAATCGAAATATAGTTTTGAACCACTCTTTAACTTTAAGATAAAGAATGATATTAGTCCAAGAACTGTACCTACATCAATTCACATTTCTTAGGATTTAATTCAATTAAGAACTTTTCAGAAAAAGATTTTCCTGGTGGTTCAATAAGGTCATGAAAAAATTTCAATTTATTTATCTCTTTACATATAATGGATTTGCCCGGACCAATACATGATTTTCTTTTAGTCTTTTTGGGATCCGGTCTTATATTAGGAGGCATAGGGGTAGTATTACTTACCAATCCAATTTATTCTGCTTTTTCGTTGGGATTGGTTCTTGTTTGTATATCCTTATTCTATATTCTATCAAACTCTCATTTTGTAGCTGCCGCACAGCTCCTTATTTACGTGGGAGCTATAAATATTTTAATTATATTTGCTGTCATGTTCATGAACGATTCAGAATATTACAAAGATTTTCATCTTTGGACCGTTGGGGATGGCGTTACTTTGTTGGTTTGTACAGGTATTTTTGTTTCACTAATGACTACTATTCTGGATACGTCATGGTACGGGATTATTTGGACTACAAGATCAAACCAAATTATAGAGCAAGATTTGATAAGTAACAGTCAACAAATTGGAATTCATTTATCAACAGATTTTTTTCTTCCATTTGAACTCATTTCGATAATTCTTTTAGCTGCTTTGATAGGCGCAATTGCTGTGGCCCGCCAGTAATAAATCTTTCGAACTAGTAACCGAAATCAAAATGAAACTTTGTTCTGTGTTATCACATCCATTTCCCCTCACTTCAATCTTATTTGAAGATTGTTTATGTCTAAAATAGAAATTCTTTTTTTTGATCTATTGCCAATAGATTCCCTTATTCAGTACTTTTTTTTATTCTAGTCACTTAAACTCATTAAATTGTTTTTCATCTTGAAATGAATCAAAATTGATAAGGAGTTGGTCAATGATGCTCGAACATGTACTTATTGTGAGTGCCTATTTATTTTCTATCGGTATCTATGGATTGATCACAAGTCGAAATATGGTTAGAGCCCTTATGTGTCTTGAACTTATACTGAATGCAGTTAATATAAATTTCGTAACATTTTCTGATTTTTTTGATAGTCGCCAATTAAAAGGAAATATTTTTTCAATTTTTGTTATAGCTATTGCAGCCGCTGAAGCAGCTATTGGACCAGCTATTGTTTCCGCAATTTATCGTAACAAAAAATCAACTCGTATAAATCAATCGAATTTGTTAAATAAGTAGTAGTGTATTAATCATAGAAATTCTAATATTTATCAAGTCAAATTAACATGGATGATACATAACGTATTGATCGTGTTTACAAAAAATGCAAGAAATCAAAGTATCTTGGACCTCTCGTATGAGTCGATCTGGAAGCAGATTGATTAGAAAAATTCTGGTAAATCATTGATTCATCTGGTGTCTAAATATATGTATAATTCATTTACAAGTTTACTAGATCGAAAATTTATGATGTTCAAAAATTTATATATCCAATGTCACATTCAGTAAAGATTTATGATACATGTATAGGGTGTACTCAATGTGTCCGAGCCTGCCCCACAGATGTATTAGAGATGATACCTTGGGACGGATGTAAAGCTAAGCAAATTGCTTCTGCTCCAAGAACAGAAGACTGTGTTGGTTGTAAGAGATGTGAATCCGCCTGTCCAACGGATTACTTGAGTGTTCGAGTTTATTTATGGCATGAAACAACTCGAAGCATGGGCCTAGCTTATTGATCCCTTTCCAAAATCCCACCTGAATATATTTGATTTTTTTTTTTACCGACAAAAACCCCCCTGCTCGAAAAATCAAATATATATTTATATGTTTGATTTTTCGAGCACGGACTTTTCTGGTCCAAGTGTATCTTGTTTTTACTACGAATTATTTTCCTTGGTTAACAATAGTGGTAGTTTTGCCAATATTCGCGGGTTCCTTAATTTTCTTTCTTCCTCATAGAGGAAATAAGATAATTAGGTGGTACACTATATTTATATGTATCGCGGAACTCCTTCTAATAACTTGTGCATTCTATTATCATTTCCAATTGGACGATCCATTAATGCAACTGACGGAGGATTATAAATGGATCAATTTTTTTGATTTTTACTGGAGATTGGGAATAGATGGACTTTCTATAGGACCTATTTTGCTGACAGGATTTATCACCACTTTAGCTACTTCAGCGGCTCGGCCGGTTACTCGAGATTCCCGATTATTCCATTTCCTGATGTTAGCAATGTATAGTGGTCAAATAGGATCATTTTCTTCTCGAGACCTTTTACTTTTTTTCATCATGTGGGAGTTAGAATTAATTCCGGTTTATCTACTTCTATCCGTGTGGGGGGGAAAAAAACGTTTATATTCAGCTACAAAGTTTATTTTGTACACTGCAGGAAGTTCCGTTTTTTTATTAATGGGAGTTCTGGGTATCGGTTTATATGGTTCCAATGAACCAACATTCAATTTTGAAATATCAGCTAATCAATCTTATCCAGTAGTACTGGAAATAATATTCTATATTGGATTTCTTATTGCTTTTGCTGTCAAATCACCGATTATACCTTTACATACATGGTTACCAGACACCCATGGAGAGGCACATTATAGTACTTGTATGCTTCTAGCCGGAATATTATTAAAAATGGGAGCATATGGATTGGTTCGGATCAATATGGAATTATTGCCCCGCGCTCATTCTATATTTGCTCCCTGGTTGATGATAGTAGGCACACTTCAAATAATCTATGCAGCTTCAGCATCTCCCGGTCAACGTAATTTAAAAAAAAGAATAGCCTATTCCTCCGTATCTCATATGGGTTTCATAATTATAGGAATTGGCTCTATAAGTGATATGGGCCTCAATGGAGCCATTTTACAAATAATATCTCATGGCTTTATTGGCGCTGCACTTTTTTTCTTGGCGGGAACGAGTTTTGATAGAATACGTCTTGTTTGTCTCGACGAAATGGGCGGAATGGCGATCCCAGTTCCAAAAATATTCACGACTTTCAGTATCTTATCGATGGCTTCCCTTGCATTACCGGGGATGAGTGGTTTTGTTGCAGAATTAATAGTATTTTTTGGACTAATTACCAGCCAAAAATCTTTTTTAATAACAAAAATACTAATTACATTTGTAATGGCAATTGGAATGATATTAACTCCTATTTATTCATTATCTATGTTACGCCAAATGTTCTATGGATACAAGTTTTTTAATGCTCCAAACTCTTATTTTTTTGATTCTGGACCGAGAGAGTTATTTGTTTCGATCTCTATCCTTTTACCTGTAATAGGTATTGGTATTTATCCGGATTTCGTTTTCTCACTATCCGTTGACAAGGTCGAAGATATTATATCTAATTATTTTTATAGATAATTATAGATAATTATTCAAAAAATTAATAAAATAAAAAATCAAACATCAATCTTATACTATAATAAGAATAAGATGTTTAAAAAATTCGTTGTACAATTACAAAAAACAAATATTTTTTCTTCTCTTAAGTTTAAGTTAAAAATAAAAATGAATTATACTTTTAACCGGATATGTTTGGCCTTTGTAAGAACCTTTTGAATCAAACTAGTGATTCAAAAGGTTCTCGATGGCTTACACGACGTTTTCTTATATATATGCTGTCCCATGTTTATTTGTGTTCATTAGGTTCTTTCTTCAGTTAGATGTTAGGGTAAATGAACCATAACTATGTAGCCCTATTCCTAATAGATTGACCCCAAAATAGCATATCCAAATTATAAGAAATCCCATAGAGGCTACAATTGCAGAATTTACAACCTCAAAATTTTGATTTGTTCGAATATGTAAATAAATCGCGAATACGGTCCAAGTAATAAATGCCCAAGTTTCTTTCGGATCCCAATTCCAATATGAGCCCCATGCCTCATTTGCCCATACTGCTCCCGAAAGAATACCTATGGTTAAAAAGATAAAACCTATACCAATAATACGATAACTCCAATGATCCAATTGTTGAATCAATTGAGACCTATAATAATTCCTAGAAGAAATTAAGGAAGTGTTCCATAAAACATTGTTTCTTTCGTTCATGTATTGGATCTCATCAAAACAAAACGACTCATTATTGCTTTTCTCAAAAATACCTATGACTTTGCGAGATGTAATGACTATAAGAGCTACTGATAATAATGATCCACATAAAAGAGATGCATAGCCCAATACCATCATACTTACATGCATCATTAACCAATGAGATTGGAGAGCGGGTACTAATAGTACGGATTGATGCATTTCGGTTAAAAAACCAGAAGTAGCAAAGCCTTGGGTAAAAATAACACTTGGCGCGGTTATTGCGCTTAAAGGGTTTATTTTTTTTTTTAAATACGGAACCATATGAATAATGGACAAACTCCATGAAAGAAAAATTAATGATTCGTATAAATCACTTAAAGGTAAATGCCTTGAATAAATCCAACGAGTAACTAATAATCCTGTTATACAGACAAAAGTCGTTTTTATGCCTTTTTCTGATGAATCATATAGTTTTGCGCTTTCATTTTCATTAACTAATAAGATTATCAAACGAATTGAAATTATAATTGAAACAACCGAAAAGGATATATGAGTTAATATATGCTCTAAAATGGAAAATATCATAAAAAAATTATAAAAAAAGAGGAGAATCTCCCAATTATAGAAATGGAAATCGGGAATTGAATTCATTATAGGACTTACTCTTTTATAAGATGCGATGCCGCCACTCGGACTCGAACCGAGATGCTCTAGCACTGCTTCCTAAGAGCAGCGTGTCTACCGATTTCACCATAGCGGCTTTTCGAAATCATAATAACCTATTTTTATTCAATTGTCGAGGTTAAAGTACTCAATCATTCAATATTTTTGAGTTTTATTTTATAAGAAACATTGAAATTCATGAATAAAGAAATTGATGAATCAAAACTCGTTTAAAAAATAGTGATTTGAACCTAGTTACTAGTTACAATAATAATCCTTATTTTTTATTATTTTATTTAATATTTAGATTTATAGTGTCTATTTTATTTAACGTAACATTAACAATGGAGTTCTTTTAGTTTATACTCTCCTAAAATGGAACTTTTCTAACTACATAGTTTTTACCGCAATTGAATGTTCTTTTTTTCTTTTTATTATTTTTTTTATGACCAAAATTTATACATTTCTCGTATAAGATATCCATTGATAAAAGCTTCTTGTCGCATTTAGGTGGATATTTTATACGAGGGATATAAGGGATATATAAGGATAAGGATTATATATATTGATAATGATTTTTTAAAATGAGTGTTCCGAAAATTCCAAAACAAGTTTTAAACTTAAAAAATTAGTTTCAACGAATCATTAATTTGGATTAAAGATCTTATATTATCTTATGTTTGTTCTTTTCGAATAAATATTTGTTCTTTCCTATTTGAAAATAATTTATATATATATATAGATATAATAATTTATATATAAAAAAATTATTCTATATAAATTAGTATAAATTCTAAACGAAATTCAAAACTAGACTCTTTTTAGAGTCAGAGATAGATCTAGATTATTCCAATGTTTAATTATTTATTTCTTGTTATACAAAAAAACTTTTTGAATTCCCTGTAGAAAGAGATTTCGCTAATGAAAAAACTTTTAATGCTACCCAATACCCCTTCCTTTTCCAAATATTATTACGAATTCGTTTTTTTGATATGGAAGTACGTTTTTTTGGAACTGCCATTAAAAAATTATGATAGGGTATTCAGTTCTATAGTTGGATGTGAAAGACATCTATTGTTAAAAACCAATTGTTTTTTACTATATAATATATAATTCTCTCTTTATTGTCTAAATTCGACTCTTTTCATAAAAAAATATAAAAATATAAACCAAAGCGGTTGTGTCTTTATGTTGTTTATTTTCGTCATGCTATATTTATACATGTAATAAAATACATCAAAAAGTTTAAGAAATAAGAAACCAACCTTTTATTTTTGAATTTAATAAAAAAACGTTAATAATTTTTTTTTTATATTAATTGCTTAATTGGTCAAGCTCAAAAAAAGAGTGCACCTAATGAAAATTGTAAAATTAAAATGAGACTAGTAGTTAATCTGTTAAAGTATACATTATTTTTTATATAAAAAATAAGTCCTTTTATTTTTGTAATTCCTTCACTCAATTAAAAAACTTCATTGGTTAATGATTCTGAATAAACGAACTAAAAAAAAATAACTCTTTTTTTTTTTTCTGGGGTTAAGTTATGGACTGTGTCTGTCTTTTATGAATTCTATTAAAATAACATATTCTTTTTGGTGTAATTATTTGTCCTTACTCTCTCTAGAGATTCAAATATTGTATTATGTAAATTGTAATAAGAATTGAAATCTTTATTTTTTTTTTGTAGTTTCATAAAATCTTACTTAAAAAAAAAATAAGTATTTATTTTTCAATGGTAACTTGGTCATCTCATTTGACCAATTCTAACTTCTTGATTTGAAATATTTTTTTGTTTGAAGTATTTGGAAAAGATTTAGAATAATTAAGAATAAAAAATATTTATTTTAGTTTTACATATCTTATCTTAATTTTTTTTATTAACTGACTCCTTTCAAAAAAAAAAAATAAGAGCGGATGAATCAGAAACAGTTAACTAAGAATAAAAGATTTTTATTTATTTTTATGGAATATACATACCAATATTCATGGATCATACCTTTCATTCCAGTTATAATTCCTATGTTAATAGGGGTGGGACTTCTCCTTTTTCCGAAGGCAACAAAAAATCTTCGCCGCATGTGGGCTTTTCCTAGTGTTTTATTGTTAAGTATAGTTATGATTTTTTCAGCCAATCTGTCTATTCAGCAAATAAATAACAGTTATATCTATCAATATGTATGGTCTTGGACCATCAATAATGACTTTTCTTTAGAGTTCAGCTACTTGATCGATCCACTTACTTCTATTATGTTAATCTTAATTACTACTGTTGGAATTATGGTTCTTATTTATAGTGACAATTATATGTCTCATGATCAAGGATATTTGAGATTTTTTGCTTATATGAGTTTTTTCAATACTTCAATGTTGGGATTAGTGACTAGTTCTAATTTGATACAAATTTATATCTTTTGGGAATTAGTTGGAGTGTGTTCTTATCTATTAATAGGTTTTTGGTTCACACGAACGATTGCCGCGAATGCTTGTCAAAAAGCGTTTGTAACTAATCGTGTAGGGGATTTTGGTTTATTATTAGGAATTTTAGGTCTTTATTGGATAACGGGCAGTTTCGAATTTCGGGATTTGTTTGAAATATTCAATAGTTTGATTTATAATAATGAAGTTCATTTTTTATTTGTTACTTTGTGTGCCTTCTTATTATTTTCTGGTGCAATTGCTAAATCCGCTCAATTCCCCCTTCACA